GGATAAGAAATAAACTAACCAAACCATGGATAAATCCAAGCGAACTTTTCTTAAATCCAAGCGATCTTTTCGTAAGCGTTTGCCCCCGATCCAATCGGGGGATCGAATTGATTATAAAAACATGAGTTTAATTAGTCGATTTATTAGTGAACAGGGAAAAATATTATCTAGACGAGTAAATAGATTGACCTTGAAACAACAACGATTAATTACTATTGCTATAAAACAAGCTCGTATTTTATCTTTGTTACCTTTTCTTAATAATGAGAAACAATTTGAAAGAACCGAGTCGACCACTAGAACTCCTAGTCTTAGAGCCAGAAAAAGATAGGTTTACTCTTTATTCACTTGAATTCAAATCCCCATCCGAACTCAAACGCGGATTTCTATTTTGTTGGAAAAATCCAAGAATCCGGATTGAATTCTTGTGTCGTAAGAAAAAAAAAGAATAATCTGGGAAGAAGAAATTTTTTTAGTGAACGTGTTGATTCATATTTATTTTGACTACTTTATTTTGACTACTTTCTCATATTTATCATATTCTTTCTATTCATTTTTATTCGACCTTCCCGGAGTTCATTCTCCGGGCAACTCCGTTTAACCGGTGGATTCCTTCCAACTTACTTCTTTTATGATCTCATTGGAAATCATATAAAGACAATTCCTATTTGATATAGCTATTTGTGCAAGTATTTTACGATTAAGAAGCAATTGTCTCTTGTACAGATCATTTATGAATCTACTATAACTATAGCATACCCCCCTTTCGCGAATTGCTGCATTTATTCGAGTGATCCACAAACGACGAAAATTGATTTTTTGCCTATCCCTATCCCGATGAGCCGAAACCAAAGCTCTTATTTTTTGTTGAGTAATAGTTCGAGTAAGTCTTGAATGAGCCCCCCGAAAGCTTGATGCAAATAAACGAATTTTTGTTCTACGTCTCCGAGCGATATATCCCCGTCTAATTCTGGTCATTGAATAAATGAAACTTTAACGAATAACTAATCGATTTCCTTTCTTTCAGTTATTCTTTTGCCCCTTTCCTAGTATATGAATAACAAAACGGATTTTTCCAATGTATAAACTAATAATTCCAATGGCTTTGGCTACTATAACCTTCCCAACCACAATTTTTCTTTTTTTCGAGGCATTTCACCTCGAAATACGAAATTGTACTATACTAGGTATTAAAAAAGAAAAGTAATGATAAAGAAATAGTGGATTCCATCGTTTCTATGGTTACTTCTTAAACGGTGAGGTCTTCTCTATACACCGGAGCCTTTACTTCATTTAATCAATGTTATTGCTAACTTGTATAGTTCACATTCTTCGGCTCTACCCATGAATTATCCAGTAATAGGTCTTTCACAACGAGCTCTACCTATACAGTAACGGTATTTAATTATGAAGATTGGCTGGGTAGCTGACCCTGTTAGTCCGTTCTTGCAAGAGGGGTTTATTTTAACTAAGATTTCCTCCGCTTAATGGATAACCATTTGCTACCAATGGAGAATTGCTTCTCATCTTGAATTGAGGTGAGTGGATTTACACCAACAGAAACCATAAATTTCATACACAATAAAAGGGATATCATCGATTTTTAGATAGGAAATGTAGTTCGTTTTTCCGGTCTATCCTATTTGATCATTGATATTCGAACATTGTTCTCTTTCCTTTGTTCTAGTTCATGATCTGAACGAGTCGCACATACACCCTAGTACATGTTCCTCGACGCTGAGGGCATCCCCGAAGCGCGGGGGATTTTGTGACATTTCTAATTGGCTGTCTTGTATTTCTAATAAGTTGTTTAATCGTTGGCATGTTGAATCATATACATAATGGGCTGGTTTAGATCGATCCTAACCGGATGATTATGAATTACTTTTATTCAATAGAATATAGAATAATAAAAAAAGTCATAGAATATTAATATTAAACTCGGCAGGGTGAATTTCAGAATTGACGTGAAATCTAGGCTATTGTCATTCAACCGCTACAAGATCAACAATTCCATAAGCTTGGGCCTCTGTTGCTGACATAAAAACATCTCTTTCCATGTCTTCGGATACAACCCATACGGGTTTGCCCGTTCTTTGTACATAAACCCTTGTCAGGGTTTCACGTAGTTTCAGCAGTTCTCCCACTTCCAGGATGAATTCTCCCGTTGCTACTTCAGAAAAAGAACCAGCAGGTTGATGGATCATTACCCTGATAATATAAGATAATAAAAGGATTCTCTATTTTTCATGATATGAGGGGAAGATACAAAGAAAGATAAAAGAATAACAAGAAAAAAAGATAGAATCGAACAACCGTACGGGCATTATGCATTGCATACGGCTCTACAATAAAATTGACCCTTACCTTCCATAAAATAAAGAAAAAAATAGGATCGATCAGACCCCGATCGGTAAATGATCAACTTACCACCCTTCCTTTCAGAGGAATTCAAAAATACTATGATGGCTCCGTTGCTTTATATATTGATTATATTTTT